ACTTTTTCGGCAAATACGAGACATCTAAGTCATACAAGTAAAGAGATCTATTCATTGATAAGAAAAAGAAAAAACGTTTTCGAGTATAGGATTGATGATAAAATAGAATCCTGGGCCGCAACCAGTGATTGGATTGATGATGAAGAAAGAGAAGTCTTGATTCAGTTCTCCACCTTAACGACAGAAAAAAGGATTGATCAAATTTTATGGAGTCTGACTCATAGTGATCATTTATCAAAGAATGACTCTGATCCTCAAATGATTGAACAGCCGGGAGAAATTTACTTACGAAACTTAGTTGACATTCAAAAAAAGGATCTAATAAATTATGAGTTCAATACATCCTCTTTAGCAGAAAGACGGATATTCCTTGCTCATTATCAGACAATCACGTATTCACAAACCTCGTCTGGGGCTAATAGTTTTCATTTACCATCTCATGAAAAACCCTTTTCGCTCCGCTTAACCTTATCCCCCTCTAGGGGTATTTTAGTGATAGGTTCTATAGGACTTGGACGATCCTATTTGGTCAAATACCTAGCGAAAAACTCCTATCTTCCTTTCATTACGATATTTCTGGACAAGTTCCGGGATACAGTTTATCGTTTTAGTGATGGTGTTTATGACAGTGATGATGATGATGATGATGATGATGACGATATTGATGCTCGTGACGATATTGAGACTGTTAATCAAGATATTCATGCTCTTGACGATATTGATATTGATATTGATGCTGATTACGATAGCGATCGTGACCTTGATGTGGAGCTGGAACAGCTAACTATGATGGATGCGCTAACTGTGGAGATGGATACGGTGCAGCACGTACGCCGATTTTATATCACCTTTCAAATCGAATTAGCAAAAGCAATGTCTCCTTGCATAATATGGATTCCAAACATTCATGAGCTGGATTTGACGGATTCGGAGTTCTTCTCCCTCGGTCTATTAGTGAACCTTCTCTCCTGGGATTTTGAAAGATCTTCCACTAGAAATAGTCTTGTTATTGCTTCGACCCATATTCCCCAAAAAATGCATCCCTCTCTAATAGCTCCGCATAGATTAAATACGTGCATTAAGGTACGAAGGTCTCTTATTCCACAACAACGAAAGCACTTTTTCACTCTTTCATATACTAGGGGATTTCGCTTGGAAAAAAAAATGTTCCATACTAATGGATTCGAGTCCATAACCATGGGTTCCAATGCACGAGATGTTGTAGCACTTACCAACGAGGCCCTATCGATTAGTCTTTCACAGGGGAAATCAATTATAGACACTAATACAATTAGATCCGCTCTTCATAGACAAACTTGGGATTTGCGAGCCCATGTAATACCGGTTCAGAATTATCGGCTCCTTTTCTATCAGATAGGAAGGGCTGTAGCACAAAATTTACTTCTAAGTAATTGCCCCATAGATCCTATATCTATCTATATGCATAAGACATTATGTATCGAAGGGGATTCTTATGTGTACAAATGGTACTTCGAACTTGGAATGAGCATGAAGAAATTAACGATACTTCTTTATCTTTTGAATTGTTCGGCCGGATCGGTCGCTCAAGATCTTTGGTCTCGACCCGGACCAGATGAAAACAATGGGATCGCTTCTGGTAGACTCGTTGAGAATAATTCTGATCTAGTTCATGGCCTATTAGAAGTAGAAGGCGTTCTAGTGGGATTCTCACCGCCAGAAAAAGATTGCAGTCAGTTTGATAAGGATCGAGTGACATTGCTTCTTCGGCCCGAACCAAGGAATCCCTTATATATGATACAAAATGGATTTTGTTCTATGCTTGATCAGAGATTTATCTATCAAAAAGACGAATCGGCGGAGGAGTTTCAAGGGGGGGTAAAAATCGACCCGCAGAAGGTGTTATCCGATTACATAGTTTGGGCTCCTAGAATATGGTCCCCTTGGGGCTTTCTATTTGATTGGGTCGAAAGGGCCAATGACAATGAATTGGGATTTCCCTATTGGTCCAGTTCATTTTGGGCCAAGCAGATCCAGTTCATTGTTGAGGAATATGACGAGGATGAGCTTGAAGAGAATGATCAAGAGAATGATTCGGATTATGATGAAGATGAAGGTGAACAGAATCCTGATCCTCTTGAAGAGCTTGAAGAGAAGGATCAAAAGAAGGAGAAGGGTTTGTATTATAAGCTTGAAGATCAAGATGACGATGGGTTTGAAATTAGATATGACGAGTTTAATTATGATGACGATGATGCTTACGAGGCGTTCTTGCAGAGTGTATACAAGACACGAGCTAGAATTAGATCTTCCAAAGAACAAGTCCTTTTTCGAATAAGCCGATTCATTTGGGACCCTGGAAATCCACTCTTAGTCCTATCCGAAGATCCGGCCCTTGCCTCTATGTTTTCACATCGAGAATTCTTTGCAGATGAAGAGCTATTAAGGTGGTTTATTACTTCCGAAATAAAATCTATGTATAAAAGCTGGGTTTTCGATGAGACGCTAGAAAAGCGCTTCG